GCGGATTTAGCCTTTTATTTGAAAACATTTGATTTCATTTAGTAATAGTAAAAATGATAATAATGAATAGAAAAGGAATAATGTAATGGCTTAGGTCGTAAATCTACGGCCAATTTGCGGTAGAAGAGAAGGTTCCATCGGAACAATTATTTATTTTAGGATACCCTCGTCTCTTTTTTTTTTTAAGGAGGGGGGGTGTGGGGAGAAATGACAAAAAGATATTGGAACATCGATTTGGAAGAGATGATGAAGGCCGGAGTTCATTTTGGACATGGTACTAGGAAATGGAATCCTAAAATGGCCCCTTATATTTCTGCAAAGCGTAAAGGTATTCATATTATAAATCTTACTAGAACCGCTCGTTTTTTATCAGAAGCCTGTGATTTGGTTTTTGATGCAGCAAGTAAGGGAAAACAATTCTTAATCGTTGGCACTAAAAATAAAGCAGCTGACCTAGTAGCATGGGCTGCAATAAGGGCTCGGTGTCATTATGTTAATAAAAAATGGCTTGGCGGTATGTTAACGAATTGGTCCACTACAGAAACGAGACTTCATAAGTTTAGAGACTTGAGAACAGAACAAAAAACAGGGAGACTCCATCGTCTTCCGAAAAGAGATGCGGCCGTGTTGAAAAGACAATTATCTCACTTGCAAACATATCTGGGCGGGATTAAATATATGACGGGGTTACCAGATATTGTAATCATCATTGATCAACACGAAGAATATACGGCCCTTCAAGAATGTATCACTTTGGGAATTCCAACAATTTGTTTAATCGATACAAATTGTGACCCCGATCTTGCAGATATTTCGATTCCAGCCAACGATGACGCTATATCTTCAATTCGATTAATTCTTAACAAATTAGTATTCGCAATTCGTGAAGGGCGTTCTAGTTTAATAATAAGATAAAAAACTTAACTTACTTTATAAATTTCATAGAGTTTTGTAATAAGTTACTATTTATGAATCTCAGATACTCTTTTTGGATCTCAAAAAAGAGATAAAAAACTGGGGATATTATGTGATTCGTTGTATTCAAGAATTTAATTGGTATTATAAATATATATGGGATTCAAGTAGTCACGTAGAGAAAGAGACGTTTGAATCAAAATAATTTTCTTTAAAGCTATATTTTTTTAAGAGGGCAATATGAATGTTCTATCCTGTTCTATCAACACACTAAAGGGGTTATACGATATTTCTGGTGTGGAAGTAGGCCAACATTTCTATTGGAAAATAGGAGGTTTTCAAGTCCACGGCCAAGTACTTATTACTTCTTGGGTTGTAATTGCTATCTTATTGGGTTCAGCTACTCTAACTGTTCGGAACCCACAAACCATTCCGACCGGTGGTCAGAATTTCTTCGAATATGTACTTGAATTCATTCGAGATGTGAGTAAAACTCAAATTGGAGAAGAATACGGCCCCTGGGTTCCTTTTATTGGAACAATGTTTCTATTTATTTTTGTTTCTAATTGGTCAGGAGCGCTTTTACCTTGGAAAATCATACAATTACCTCATGGGGAGTTAGCCGCACCCACGAATGATATAAATACTACTGTTGCTTTGGCTTTACTCACGTCAGTGGCATATTTCTATGCGGGTCTTACCAAAAAGGGATTGGGTTATTTCGGGAAATATATTCAACCAACCCCAATCCTTTTACCCATTAACATCTTAGAAGATTTCACAAAGCCTTTATCGCTTAGTTTTCGACTTTTCGGAAATATATTAGCTGATGAATTAGTAGTTGTTGTTCTTGTTTCTTTAGTACCTTTAGTGGTTCCTATACCTGTCATGTTCCTTGGATTATTTACAAGTGGTATTCAAGCTCTGATTTTTGCAACTTTAGCCGCGGCTTATATAGGGGAATCCATGGAGGGCCATCATTGACTAGTTTTTGAAAGATTCTTTTTTAGCTTATCCCAAGGTAATGTATGCGTGGCTCAAAAAAAATCTAATCTAATTAGGAAATATAAATATACAACTCACTATATAGAATCTAGAGTAATAGCCCCAAAGATATTAGAGTAGAGAGAGTTGTAAAAAAAAAAAGGGGAAAGAGATCGAAAAGATCTTTTTCCTAAAATTCTTGGTTGATCCACTTATATTATACCATTCTCTCCTGAATAGATATTCATTTTATATTGCTGGTCGGCCAATCCTAATATTTCCTATTCGGAATCAGAATTTGAATAAGAATTCTTGTGGTTTACGAAGTGTGAGTAAAAAAAGAGGGGTGCTCTATAGAAAGATTCCCATTTCAGTTGATTTTCTTCAGCGATTGACCAAAATAAAATTTTCAGAAATAATAAATTGCGTGAACTTAGATCAATCAAATAATGATATTTCTATCCACTGATTCGGCCTAAGCAATTTGTCTATTTAGATTGTATCCGTGCGGGAGAATGATAAAGAAAGGGGAAGAAGTATTTACAAACAAAAAAGGGATTCATAAAAAATAGGGTGATTCGGATCGGAGAGGGAGGTTTTACTAGGTATATTATATGTAAAAAATCGCTATGCTAAAAGTCAACTTGTTTTTCGACGCATAATTCTCGAATTCGATTGAATTTAAGATGAATGAAGAGTTGGTTTACGTTATGGAAGAAAGGCGTGTATAGGTGATTGATATTAAATATTGACTAGTTATATATGAACTAAAGAGATATTCAATTTGCCCTACTACTATAAATTTGATGGCTATTCCAATAGAAGTCTTTCCGTATCCTCTGGGACTGTGAGTTCAATGAATAAACAGATGAAATCAAGAAAAAAATCGAAGAATTCAAAGAATGGTTCGGAACAAAGAAATGGACGGACGAAAGTCGTACGGATTCACAAAGACTTTGTCGATAGGAACTAAAAAAGAGATATCGAAGTAAAGTAGTTTTGATCCTTGAATAAGATTATTACTTCAATTTGAAGTTTGTAGTTACTTCGACTGGATGAATTGTAGCGATGTAATATTAAGTTATAATTCATCGGCTGACTGTATCATTAACCATTTTTTTTTGTATGAGGAACTTATCATGAATCCACTGATTTCTGCCGCTTCCGTTATTGCTGCTGGATTGGCTGTAGGGCTTGCTTCTATTGGACCTGGAGTTGGTCAAGGTACTGCTGCGGGCCAAGCTGTAGAAGGTATCGCGAGACAGCCTGAGGCGGAGGGAAAAATACGAGGTACTTTATTGCTTAGTCTAGCTTTTATGGAAGCTTTAACAATTTATGGCCTGGTTGTAGCATTAGCACTTTTATTTGCGAATCCTTTTGTTTAATCTTATAAATTCGAAAAAGCAATAACCCACGGGAAGGGCTGATTTGTGGATGAGGAATTAGCATACTCACTCGCTTTCATCCTTTCCCCGTTCGTAGTCTAAGGAACCCCCTTTTATATTTTTTAGGAAGGGTTTAAATAAAGAAGGGGGTAATTCACCATTTCTAAATCGAATCTTTTTTGGCTCGATTTAGAAATAGTAAAATATATATATATATCAAATATATCAAAGGGGGGCAGGACGATACAAAAAGAACTCTGTTCTTTTTTTTTTAGTCTATCTATAAGAGGAGATCATATGAAAAATGTAACCGATTCTTTCGTTTCTTTAGGCCACTGGCCATCCGCCGGGAGTTTCGGGTTTAATACCGATATTTTAGCAACAAATCTAATAAATCTAAGTGTAGTGCTTGGGGTATTGGTTTTTTTTGGAAAGGGAGTGTGTGCGAGTTGTTTATTTCAAGAATAGGCTGGATCCAACCAGCTGTACTTTTTATGTTATAACTAGGAAAAGTAGGTACATTATCTCACGAATGACTTCTGAATAAAAAAATCATATGCAAGAACCATAGCATTTCGTTATTCGTTGGTAAATCCGCTTTGATTCTCTATCAACCAAAAATGTGGGACCATTAACTATGGTTAAAGCTAAATCATTTGAAGTCCAGACGCAGCATGGTACTCTTTCTACCACAATATGAATATTAATATAGAGATGCTTTCAAAATGAATAATTTATCTATATAAGAACACTCATATGGATAAAATGATTTGAACCGCTTATTACAAAAATTGGGATTAAACCCCCTTTTATCCAATGATGAATCGACGACCTATGTATTGTGTATTAAAGGAAGAAAACCCTTTTGGATTTTTGGATAAAAAAAAAAAGAAACAACTTTGTTGACAATTACATATTTTTGTTTGGTCAGAAGAGTCCTCCGACTTTTTTGGTTTTGGATTAGTGATTGGTTTTGATATTTTTATTTTGGAATATGAAGAGAGTAGAGGATAGGCTCATTACATTCAAAAAAAGATATGGGAATTTCTCATAAGTAATTGAGCGTGAGAGCCAAATGAATCGAAAGATTCATGTTTGGTTCGGGAAGGGATCATGGAAGTTTTTAAATGAATGGAAAGAGAATCTACTTTCATTAAGTGATTTATTAGATAATCGAAAACAGAGGATCTTGAATACTATTCGAAATTCAGAAGAACTACGTGGGGGAGCCATTGAACAGCTGGAAAAGGCCCGGACACGCTTACGAAAAGTGGAAATGGAGGCAGATCAGTTTCGAGTCAATGGATACTCTGAGATAGAGCGAGAAAGAATTAATTTTATTAATTTCACTTCTAAGACTTTGAAACAACTAGAAAATTACAAAAACGAAACTATTCATTTTGAACAACAAAGGGTGATTAATCAAGTCCGACAACGGGTTTTCCAACAAGCCTTACAAGGGGCTCTAGGAACTCTGAGCAGTTGTTTGAACAACGAGTTACATTTACGTACTATACGTGCCAATATTGGCATGTTGGGGGCAATAACCGATTAGTCCTTCGACTCTAGGTATTATTTTTTTTAACTAAGTAAGAAAAACTCATGGTAACAATTCGAGCCGACGAAATTAGTAAGATTATCCGTGAGCGAATTGAGGAATATAATAGAGAAGTAAAAATTGTAAATACCGGTACCGTACTGCAAGTAGGTGACGGC